TATGGTGTATTTCCATATCTTTTTTGAATGTAATGAACCTATCCTCTCTTCTATGTTCCTATTCCGTTCCTATTTCAAAATAAATCGAAACGGGTCACTAATCAAGACCAGAATATTCGGAGGACTCTTCTGACCAAACAAAAAATAAGTAATTGTCAGCAAAGTTGTTTTTTTTTTCTTCAATCAAATCCAAAAATATTTCTTGCTTTATATTAAACGTAGGTCATCGACTCAGCATTTGACATTTATTTACTATGAATATTAATAAATAAAGTATTCAAATCATTTTATCGACATGAGTGTTCTATATCGAAAACTTTCTAACTATTTTTTCATTTTAATTTTTAAAACCGTTTCGGTATTAAAATAGCGGTAGAAAGAATACCATGCTGCACCTAGACTTCAAACGGTTTAGCTTTAACCATGTTAATGGTCCCACATTATTGGTTGATAGAGAATCAAAGTATATTTCCCAACAAATCGCGAAATGCTATAGTTCTTACATATGATTTCTTTCTTTATTCAGAAGTAATTCGCGAAATCATGTACCTTTCATCCCTAGTTATAAAAAAAGAAAAAAAAAGAGGTACAGCTGGTTGAATCCAACCTATTTTTGAAATAAACAACCCGCACACACTCCCTTTCCAAAAAAGATCAATACACCAATCACTACACTAAGATTTATTAGATTTGTTGCTAAAATATCGGTATTAAACCCGAAACTCCCGGCGGATGGCCAGTGACCCAAGAAAACGAAAGAATCGGTTACATTTTTCATATGATCTCCTCTTATATTTATAATATAGATAAACGAAAAAATCGTTGTATTACTTCACCTCTTTGTTACTTCTTCGAAATGAATTTTCTTTTGAAATTCACAATAAAAATAATATTTATTGGAATAGAATTAGGTACTAGGTTTCATGTGAATTGCGAAATACTTCCTTTGTTGCAACACTTCTCTTTTGGACTAACTAAGAAGGGGAAGGAGGGAAGAAAGCGGGTGGGTAACACTAATTCCTCATCCTCAAATCAGTCCTTCCCGTGGTTTATTTTTTCAACGAATAAGTAATTGTGTAGGAGTAATATTTTGATATAATGTGAAAAAGCGACCTGCAAGTCCAAAAAAGAAATATGTATTTCTCGTATTTCTTTTTATTTGATTGATCGGATTAAACAAAAGGATTCGCAAATAAAAGCGCTAATGCTACAACCAATCCATAAATTGTTAAAGCTTCCATAAAAGCTAAACTAAGCAATAAAGTACCTCGTATTTTTCCCTCTGCCTCGGGCTGTCTCGCAATACCTTCTACAGCTTGGCCCGCAGCAGTACCCTGACCAACTCCAGGTCCAATAGAAGCAAGCCCTACAGCCAACCCAGCAGCAATCACGGAAGCGGCAGAAATCAGTGGATTCATGATAAGTTCCTCGCGCAAAAAAAAAAAAAAAAGAAATGGTTAATGATACAATCAACCAATGAATTATGACTTAATTAGTCCATTGCTAATATTCATCCAGTCGAAATAAGTAAAAACTCCGAATTGAAATAATAATATTATTGAATCATTAGATCATTAGAAAGACTTGATCTTTTTTAGTTCCTATTTGTAGAGTCTTTCTGAATCAATACAACTTGAGTTTTTCCATTTTCTTTTTCTAATAATTCTTCGATCTTTTTCTTTATTTTATTATCTGTTTTGTTTATTAATTTAATTCACAGTTATAAACGAAATGGAAGAACTTCCATCGGCATCCCTATCTAAATTCAAGTAGGGTAAATGATATATAACTCGTCAATATCTAATATCAAATATACATATGTTTCTTCCATAACGTAAACCGACTATTCTATCTTAAATTCAATCGTATTTTCGAATCATTTTTCGAAACATCTAACTTACAATAGTAACTTATAGCTATTAACTTCCACATACCTGGCGGAATCCCTCTCTACTAACCAACTACCTTTTCTGTTATTTTAAACTTCACTTTTCCTTTTCGGATATAATTTTTTCTATTACCGTAATTAGTATTTAGGGAATATAAATCGATTATCTTAATAGAATAGAGAGAAGATCTTGGGCCACACATATATTGTCTTGATCGACGCTAAAAAATGGGCTCTTCCAAAGACTAATCAGAATCAATGATGACCCTCCATGGATTCACCTATATAAGCGGCAGCTAAAGTTGCAAAAATAAGAGCCTGGATACCACTTGTAAATAATCCCAGGAACATGACAGGTATAGGAACCACTAAAGGGACTAAAGAAACAAGAACAACAACTACTAATTCATCTGCTAATATATTTCCAAAAAGTCGAAAACTAAGTGAGAGAGGTTTTGTGAAATCTTCTAAAATGTTAATGGGTAAAAGAATTGGAGTTGGTTGAATGTATTTACCAAAATAACTTAATCCTTTTTTTGTAAGACCCGCATAGAAGTAAGCTACTGACGTGAGTAAAGCTAAAGCAACAGTAGTATTTATATCATTCGTGGG